AGATAAATTGGCCCAAACCGGCTTACTAATGGGATGACCCAATACATTACAAAATTTGGCTTTTGCCAATGATCTAATTAGAGGAAAAATTGGAACTATTGTATCAAGCTTTTTTATAAAAATTTGGATTAGAAATGAATTTTGCAACATTTGACTTCGTACCACTGAAATATTTAGCCGAATACTTAAAAAATAGCCCAAAAAGGTAAATGAATGCTGGGATGATTGGTTTATATGGATCGTTACTGATTGAGACCAAATATCAAAATGACATTGCCATAAATAGATAAAATAGTATTTCCATTTATTTATCAAAAGAGGAGTATTCTTTGAAACCAGAATTGATTTTCCTTGATATCTAACATAATGGATGAAAGGATCCTTGAAGAATGATAAGGTATATGAAAAATCCGTAGTAAATACTTCTACAAGATATTCTATTTTTTCATAGAAAAAAATTCGCTCAAAAAAAACGTGAAAATTTTTTAATCGTAGCTGAGAGGATTTGTTACGTAGAAAAAGAAAGATAGATTCAGATTCCCGGACGTATAAATTATATAAGAACAAGAAAAATCTTGGATTACTTTTTGAAAAAAAAGTAGAAATCCATTTTTTTGGAGTAAAAAGACTATTCCAATTACAATAGTAATAAAAAAACAACCTTAATAAATGAAAGAAAGAGACATCTTTTATCCAATATCGAAGGATTTGAACCAATATTTCCAGATGGATAGGATAGGGTATTCGTATATCTGACTCATGATTTAAATATATCAATTTATCTTCTAAAAAGGGAAAAATAGAATGAATTGATCGCAAATTATTATAAGATTTTACGATTTCTAACTCCTTTAAGGAAGAGATAAATAATTGTAGGGAAAATAGAATTTCCACGACGACAACAAAACCTTCTAATATTATTTGAGAATAAAAATTCTTGTTATAAACCCCAAAAGTCTTTTGGTTAGAATCTTTAGCAAAAATGATCAAATGAGTCTGTTGACACATTCGAGTAATTAAACGTTTTACAATTAGTAAACTAAATTTTTTGTTATAACCTAAATTTTCTACAAAAAAGGACCCATGACCATAAGCGAGTCCATAAATATACTCCCGAAAAAAAAGTGGGTATAGGATGTCCTGGTAGCGAGATCTATGGAGTTCTAAATATGCTTGATATTCCTCCATTTAAAAAGTCTATTTGGTCAAACAAAGAATCAGAGATTCATTGGATTATCAAATGGTACATAGTGCGATACAGTCAAAACAGGGAATTCTATATATAAGATACCTAGAAAACGAGTAAAACCCATCAACGGACTCTCTCTAATCGCTTTTCCACCGAATTTTTGTTTTAGGATAACAAGCTAGTTAGGAATCCTTTATTTTTTTTTCAACTCAATCGCTCTTTTGATTTTGGAAAAAAATATCTTTATCAATATACTCTTTCTTTTACACATTTATGGCTACCCCCAATATAATGGAAAATAGCTATATAGTTAGGACTCATAACAAAAAGAAAGAAAAAATCCATTCACAGGAAAAACTTTTCCCACATCAAGCACTAACCTCTTTTTAACGTACAATTAGATGGGATAATCATTCAAATAAAAAAAAAATGAAAGAAAGCTCGTTACTTTATGTTTATGTTTCTCTATTATAATTGGAGCCACCAAGCTCTATCCCTTTATTAATTAAACCCAACTAAATTTGGATGTTCCGAGCCAATAATTCAAACAAAAATTTTGGCCGGATCCAATAAGAATGAAATCTTTTTAGAATTCTTCATTGATACGACATGCTACTTTTTCCATTCATTCCTTTCTGGATCAGTCGTGGTTTTACAAACTCTACCGATGGTATGGACGAACCAATTGCTTCATAAAAATGTGTAAAAAATAGAGCCGCTCTTAAAAGCCGAGTACTCTACCATTGAGTTAGCAACCCAATACAAATTATAAATATAGGGCGGGTGTATATCCAATCGCAATAAAAATAATAAAAATAAAAGATTGAATTGTCTAATATTTTATTTTATTAGACTAAATAGTCGACTAAAAAAATAGAAAAAAAACTAAAAATGTTGAAGGCGAATTGATTCTCAACATACAAATGAACAGATAAAACAAAAAATTTTCTCAAAAAAATAAAAAAAATGATAAACCACTTCTTTATCTACTATAGTTATACATTATTATTATATATATATAATTTATATATAATATATAATTTTCGTTTTTAATTTCTTTGTCAATTCAATCAATTACCTTTTAATCAAAAAAGAATTTCTTGTTTGTATCGCAAAAAATCCAACGAATCTACCATTTGATGAAGTAAAAAAGTCTATTTAACGTGAGTCTATTGATCAATTTATTCACGATCGGATTATATTTATTTGATACACTGTTGTCAATATTAATATTGAAAAAAGAATCAAATCGAGGAAACAAACGAATAAAATAAAAATGAGAAAATAGAATATTACTGAAATATTAATTTT